CACAAACGGGAGAATTTATCCTGGAAGCGGAAGAACTGCTGAAACTGCGTGAAACCATCACAAGGGTTTATGTACAAAAAACGGGCAAACCCTTTTGGATTGTCTCAGAAGACATGGAAAGAGATGTTTTTATGTCAGCAACCGAAGCCCAAGCTTATGGAATTGTTGATCTTGTAGCGGTTGCGTGAAAATAGCCCGAATGTCCCGTAAATCCGGGATTTTGGATTTTCTATTTTTGCCGAAGTTAATAGAAAATAAAGAAAATATAAGTTAAAGTAATTCATAATCATCCGGTTAGGATCCATCTAAACCAGCCCATTATTTATATATATTATTTAACATGCCAACCATTAAACAACTTATTAGAAATACAAGACAGCCAATCAGAAATGTCACAAAATCACCCGCGCTTCGGGGATGCCCCCAGCGTCGAGGAACATGTACTAGGGTGTATGTGCGACTCGTTCAGATCGTGAGCTGGAACAAAAAAAAGAACACTTTTTCCAGTATCAATGATCCGTACCGGCAAATGGGATAGAATAGAATAAAGAACTACACTTAATTTAGTATCTAAAAAAAAGAAAAGCTATCCACCCGTTTCGTTTGTGTATGAAATTTATGGTTTCCATTGGTGCAAATCCAAGTACTTCAATTAAAAATGAGAAGCAATTTTCCATTGGTAGCAAATAGTTATCCATTAAGCGGAGGAAATCTTACTTAAAAAAACCAAAAGATTGGGCCCATCCTGCAAGAACGGACTAACAGGGTTAGCTGACCAGCCAACTCTCATAATTAAATACCGTTACTGTATAGGTAGATCTCATAGTGAACGACCTATTACTGGATAATTTATGGGTAGAGCCAAAGAATGTGAACTATACAAGTTACCAATAACATTGATTAATGAAGTAAAGGCTCCGGTGTATAGAGAAGACCTCACCGTTTAAGAAGTAACCATAGAAACGATGTAAGCCGCTATTTATTTATCTTTAATCAATTTAAATTTAATTTTTTAGTTACTCTACTTTTCTTTTGATACCTAAGTAGAATAAAATTTCTTATTTTAACGTGAAATGGCTAGAAAAAGAAAAATAGTGGTCGGGAAGGTTATAGTAGCTAAAGCCGTTGGAATTTTTAGTTTATACATTGGAAAAATAAGCTTTGTTATTAATAGACTAGGAAAGGAAAAAGAATAACTGAAAGAAAGGAAACCTATTAGTTATTCGTCAAAGTTTCATTTATTCAATGACCAGAATTAGACGGGGATATATAGCTCGGAGACGTAGAACAAAAATTCGTTTATTTGCATCAAGCTTTCGAGGGGCCCATTCAAGGCTTACTCGAACGATTATTCAACAGAAAATAAGAGCTTTGCTTTCGTCTCATCGGGATAGGGATCGGCAAAAGAGAAATTTTCGTCGTTTGTGGATCGCTCGAATAAATGCAGTAATTCGTAAAGGGGGGGTATTCTATAGTTATAGTAAATTAATACACGATATGTATAAGAAACAGTTGCTTCTTAATCGTAAAATACTTGCACAAATAGCTATATCAAATAAAAATTGTCTTTATATGATTTCCAATGAGATCATAAAAGAAGAAGTGGATTGGAAAGAATCCATGGGAATAATTTAAGCGGAGTTCCCCGGAGAATAAACTCCGGGACGGTAGAGTAAAAATGAATATGATAAAATACGCTAAACAAAAATGAATGAACACAAAAAAGCGGGATGTTAATTCTTCCCCAATTCCTTTTTTTCTTACGACACGCTAATCAAATCTTGATTTTCTTATTTTTGGAATTAAAGCATCAACCCACAGTTGAGTTCGGATTGAAATTTTGATTCAAGTGAAGAAAGAGTAAGCCTATTTTTTTCTGGCTCTAAAACCGGCAGTTCTAGCGGTCGACTCAGTTCTTTCAAATTGTTTATCATTATTAAGAAAAGGTAACAAAGATAAAATACGAGCTTGTTTTATAGCAATAGTAATTAATCGTTGTTGTTTCAAGGTCAATCTATTCACCCGTCTAGATAAAATTTTTCCTTGTTCACTAATAAATCGACTAATTAAACTCATGTTTCTATAATCAATTCGATCCCCCGATTGGATCGGGGGCAAACGCCTACGAAAAGATCGCTTGGATTTAAGAAAAGGTCGCTTGGATTTATCCATAGTTTGCTTAGTTTATTCCTTATCCCGAAAACCCTATTTCAGTCGGATCTAAAATGAATTAGAATAAATAAATAGGAGATTTGGTTTATTTAAAGTTTATTTAAATTTAAATATGTTATTATTATATAATTATATATAATTAATGATAATGTAATTTTTTCTCCTTACAAGGAAGGGTTCCATACGGGCGTTTGATTTGATCTATTTCTTTATCTCCCCATGAATCGTATGTTTGTAACAATACGCACAGAATTTTCTCAACTCCAATCGATTAGGCGTATTGTGTCGGTTCTTTTGAGTAATGTATCTGGAAATACCCGTTGATATC